TCTCTTCAATGTTTATTTTTACACACGTCTTTTTTTAGGAGGCCTACAGCCATTATGTGGCATAGGAGTTACATCCCGTATGAAACTTAATAGTATACCACTTCTACGAATAGCTCTTAATGCCGCATCTCTTCCGAGACCTGGGCCTTTTATCATAACTTCTGCTCGTTGCATACCTTGATCCACTACTGTCCGAATAGCATTTCCTGCTGCGGTTTGAGCGGCAAATGGTGTACCCCTTCTTGTACCCTTGAATCCACAAGCCCCGGCAGAGGACCAAGAAATTACTCGACCCCGTACATCTGTAACAGTCACAATGGTATTGTTGAAACTTGCTTGAACATGAATAACTCCCTTGGGGATTCTACGTGTATTCTTACGTGAACCAATACGTCTATTTCTACGCGAACCAATTTTTGGTATAGGTTTTGCCATATTTTATCATCTCATAAATATAAGTCAGAGATATATGGATATATCCATTTCATGTCAAAACAGATCCTTATTCTTTTTTTTTTTACTTATTTATTTATTTGTACATCTGTACATCGGGTCCTTTCGATTTCGAGAGTCTTTTTGTTTTAGAAAGATTATCCTTGTCTTTGTTTATGTCTCGGGTTAGAACAAATTACTATAATTCGTCCCCGCCTACGGATCAATCGACATTTTTCACAAATTTTACGAACGGAGGCCCTTATTTTCATATTTGTCATTCCTTTTTTTAATTCCGAATCTACTTATTGGAAGAAAATAAGTTTCTTGAAATTTTGAATTTCGAATTGTACCCTCACGAAAGGATGTTGAAATTGAAAAAACCGCCTAATCATTCAATTCTTTGCTTTGGAGTCTCTAAATTATACGCCCTTTGGTTGAATCATAAGGACTTACCTCAATTTTTAGTCTATTTCCTGGTAGTATACGTATAAAACTAGATGAAATCCTTTACGAAACAAAAACCAGAATAATTTTTTTGTTATCTAAACGAATCCGGAAGATACATACCATCGGTAAGTTGTTCAGTAATTAAACCCTCATGAATCCATTTTTGTTGTTTCATTCCAGGTAAAACCGCTTTGAAGTATCAACTAATGTAAGAGGGATAATATTATAAACTTGTCCTTTCTCTTTTTTCACAAATATGACCGTGTCGGATATTAGAAAGATTACCATATATAACACAAAACTTCTCCGCCGATTCCTTCTAGTCGAGCCTTTCGATCTGTCATTATACCTCGAGAAGTAGAAAGAATTACAACCCCCATTCCGCCTAAAATTCTAGGAATTCGTTGATAGTTAGAATATATTCGTAGACCGGGTCGACTGATCCGTTTTAAATTTAAAACAGTTCTATATGGTCCTTTCCTATTTCTTCTATGTCGTAGGGTTAAAACCAAAAAATATTTATTGCTTTCTTGATGTTTTCTCACGTTTTCAATAAAACCTTCTTGTAAAAGGATTTTAACAATATTTTCAGTGATGTTAGTAGATGGTATTCGAACTGTTCTTTTTTTATTCATGTCAGCATTTCGTATAGAGGTTATTATGTCAGCAATAGTGTCTTTACTCATGATAAACTAAGATTTTTGTTTCCCCCGAATTTTGATATAATCAACATGCTCTTTTTCTTTTTTTCTGAATTTTTTAATATTTATGAATTATTTTTTTTTTATATTTATGAATTATTAAAGATATATACGTGATAGATAAACAATTTACTAATTAATTAAATAAATTGAATCAATTTCATTCAAATACTATATTAAGGTCTTCCCCTATAATACTTCAGGTGCTAATGAAACTATTTTAGTGAAATTTAACTGTCTTAATTCCCGGGCGATCGCGCCGAAAATTCGGGTTCCTTTTGGATTTCCTTCTTGATCAATAACAACCGCAGCGTTGTCATCATATCGTATTATCATACCGTTGTCGCGTTTGAGTTCTTTACAAGTACGTACAATGACAGCTCGGACCACTTCCGATCTTTCTAGAGGTGTATTTGGTACTGCTTCCTTGATTACAGCAACAATAATGTCACCAATATGAGCATATCGTCGATTACTAGCTCCTATGATTCGAATACACATCAATTCTCGGGCCCCGCTGTTATCCGCTACATTCAAATGGGTTTGAGGTTGAATCATATCATTTTTTTTTTTTTTTTATCGGTTTTTTCTTTTTCAATGCAAAGCAAAGGTATAAATAAAAAAAAGAAATATTATTTGTTCAAAACAAAAAAAGAAACCTGCAATTGTTTTTTTTTCATCCCAAAAACCCCTTTCGTTTGTTTCTACATTCCTATCCAGAAAGAATGAATTGAGTTCGTATAGGCATTTTAGATGCCGCTATTGAAATAGCCCTTCTAGCTATATTTTCTGCTACTCCGCTCATTTCATAAAGTATTCTACCGGGTTTAACGACAGCTACCCAATATTCGGGAGATCCTTTCCCCGAACCCATACGTGTTTCTGTAGGTCTTACTGTAACAGGTTTGTCTGGAAATATGCGTACCCATATTTTTCCACCGCGGCGTGCATTTCGTGTCATTGCTCGCCGCCCTGCTTCTATTTGTCTAGATGTGATCCAAGCGGGTTCAAGCGCTTGAAGAGCATATCTACCGAAGCAAATACGATTACCTCGATAAGATATTCCTTTCATTCTTCCTCTGTGTTGTTTACGGAATCTGGTTCTTTTGGGGTTATAGTTGATGGTTGTTTAGTAATTCCATCCATCTCTACTACAGAACCGGACACGAGAGTTTCTTCTCATCCAGCTCCTCGCGAATTAAACAATTAAAAATAATTAAACAAAAAAAATACACGGTTAATAATATATGGAATCGTGGGATTCTTTGAAATTTGATCTAATCAATTAGAAATTAGAAATTTTTTGTGTTTTAATATATAATTTAACACGTATTCTATTTATAGATAATGTCGTTTTGGTAGAACGCTATAATGAATCTTTATTTTGTTTTTCCTTTTATTTCGAATCGACTAAAATTTAGAAATAAAAAAAATTCGCGGGCGAATATTTACTCTTTCAACATTCAGTTGTAAGATTAGTCTATGACATGACCTCTCAGAATAAATGAATAGGTTTCTGGTTCGTTTCGCCATCCTACTCAATGAATCATTAGGATTCGTTTTCAATAGAATCTTATGCATTCACAGGTTCTGTCGTTCCCACCACTTCTCGATTAATGATTAGGTCTGAATTTTACAACGGAGCCTCCAATTAAATTTATTCTTGAGTCAACCTTCTCAGTCTTTATTGGCTCGGGGCTCTTGATTTTTTGTTCTATGCACGGATTTGTCTAATTATGGATCAATCAGTATTGATGCTTTATTACATTCCCTTTATATGAGATGACTCATAGACCTTACATATTAGAATTATATATCATTAATATTCTTTTTCTATCTTTCTCTCACCCTTCCATTTATCTGTATACTTTATATTGCGTTACAACCCATAATATATTGCTTTACAACCAATAATCAGATTGTTTTTTTTTTTTTGTTTATGTAAAAAAGATTTCAGTTGCTACAATGATATGACTTATATATCATATCTTGACTGGTTCTTTCTATCCAGATAACACGAAGTGATGAGTTGGTTATTAGTTCTATAGTTATCAGTTTGTACTATGGGCTGTCCATTTTTTTGAATCCCAACCCTAAAAAAACCAACGAGTCACACACTAAGCATAGCAATTATATCAAATGATTAATCGAATTTTTATTCAACCTTATAGAATTGTTCTTTTTTTTTTTTTATTATTTACCAGAAAAAGAATGAAAGAGTTTGCCATTTTTTGTTTTATCACCAGATCTAACTAAATATAAGTCAAGTAAGTTCTTATTATTCCTCGTCTACAAATATCCAAATTTTGATGCCTAATACCCCATAGATAGTTCGAACTGCATAGGAACAATAATCAATTTTAGCTCGAATGGTTTGTAGAGGAACTCTACCTTCTCGGATCCATTCAACACGTGCAATTTCTTTGCCGTCGATACGCCCTGCAATTTGTACTTGAATCCCTTTTGTACCTGCCTGTTCAGTTAATTCAATAGCTTTTTTCATTGCTTTGCGAAATGAAACTCTATTCTTTAATTGTCCGGCTATAAATTCTGCAAGAATATTGGGGTGCCCGTAAGGATTTGCAATTCTTGTAATAGCAATGTTGAGTTTTCGGTTTACACAATTGAGTTCTTTTTGTACATGCGTCTGTAATTCTTCGATTCTTCGAGTCCTGTCTTCTATTAATAACTTGGGGAATCCCATATAGATTATGACCTGAATCAAATCGATTCTTTTTTGAATCTCTATACGTGCAATTCCCTCTACATTAGAGGATATTTTCATATTATTTTGCACATAATTTTTGATACAATCTCGTATTTTTTGATCTTCTTGTAGATCCTTTGAATAATTTTTTGGTTGTGCAAACCAAAGAGAATGATGACCTTGGGTTGCACCAAGTCTGAAACCAAGTGGATTTATTTTTTGTCCCATAATCCCCCACTACTATATATATCGTGAAACGTGACATCTGTTTGTATTTTTTTTTTATTCATTCGATTTTTTTTAATATAAAATATTCTTCCTTTAAGTATTCCTCAGCTCTAATTTATAGAATTTCCTTTTATCTATTTCTTCCTCTTCATCTAAAGATATATCTTTCAATACAATAGTTATATGACAAGTGGATCTTTTTATAGGATAACCCCGGCCTCGAGCCCGGGGCTTTAATTTTTTCACAGTTGTGCCCTCGTTGACTTCGGCTTTACTAATGATTAAACTTGTTTCGTTCAAACCCTTATTGTGATTAGCATTTGCTGCTGCAGAATAAACCAATTTTAAAATGGCATAACATGCTCGATAAGGCATAAGTTCTAGTATCATAAGTGTTTCTTCATAGGACCGCCCACGAATTTGATCAATTACTCTTCTCGCTTTGTGAGCAGACATACATATATGTTGACCTAAAGTGTATA